TTAATTAAATTTTTAAATTTATTAAAATGAAAACCAAGAACTAAGAATTTATGTTGGATCGGCACTAGATATATAATTGACATATATACAAAAGAGTGTAGGCGGACGAATAAATTAAAAAAGAAGTATAAGAATTCCAGGTTTATTCAATTAATATCAATCAATATAAGTATTAATATTAAGTATAAAGTAAAAAAAGCAAGCTTAACCCTTTGCTTTTTTATTTGTTCATCGAATTCCAATGAAAAATAAAAAACACCCATTGACATGACAATAATATCAAAAATTTAAGACCAAATTGTTTATTCTCTCGATATTTTTCTCATCTATTACATCAATAAAAACAATAAAATAGATTTTTATCGTTATAAAAGACGACATTCTATAAGTAGAAAAAATAAATTAAATATGATATAAATTGAAAAGGGGAAAAAAAAGCAAAGAAAAGATTATACAAAAATCTATACAAATCATCCATACCTTACCTTCTTTAATTTATATATATTTATATCTCATTAATTTAATTTTGTTTGGTGATTAAGGCGAAGTTCTATAAAAACCCCCGCCTTCTTTGAAATATCATAAACAGTTCCTGTAGGCTGAGCGCCTTTTTCAAGAAAATATAGAATAACAGGAACGTTTAAATAAGTTTGATTCTTTATCGGATCATAAAAACCCACTTTCCGAAGAGCTCTTCCTTCTCTTCGGGATCGAACATCAATTGCAACGATTCGATAAATGGCTCATTGGGATAGATGTAGAGAAACCCCCCCGAGAAACGTATAAGAAGTTTTCTCCTCGTACGGCTCAAGAAAATTCAAATTATGTTTATATACAAAATTAGAATGGCAAATAGATCCATAAAATCATCAAATCAATTAGACCAAGAATTCTCTTTCTTTATTATATGATTTAAATACTTGTTTCTTACTCTTTCCCCACCAAAAAAGGATTTTCATATTTGTAATTTGCACTCTCATAACTCAAGTTGTATAACTCGCAAAGAAAACCTTTTAAGTATTTCATTTATTGATTATTGAGCGGTCTCTAATCCCTTTTTTATCTGTCTCCTTTCGAATCTATTTTGATTTAATCTAGTTCTAGTTGTTAAGACAATTGAAAACGGTATTTCCTTGTTCTAGGATCCTTTATCTTTGCCTTGAATCATTAGGTTTAGATATTACTTCGGTGATAGTTAATCGTTTCAAAATGGCAGCAACACACCTTGTGATTTCTTTCTATCAAACAATCATATGAATGGTTGATTCTTGTGTAATCCACTTTTGATTTGAGCGAAAGGATTTTACCAATTCCAAAAGATTTTACTTTTGAATTTGAAACTTACTTGAATTTGATCCTTTAGATTTCTATATCAAAAATAGACTTACAAAGTTGTCTCAATTTATTAATTGATACTAACCCTAGATTCTTGCCTCCGAAAAACGAATCAATACGTTCTGCTCGAGCTCCATCATGTATGATACGGTTTATATTACAACCCCCCCCCCAAAAAAAAAATGAGAGTTCTAGTGAACAGAACAAACGATGTCGAGCCAAAAGCACTTTCATTCCTAATATAATAATAAAAAGTGGTGGATGTAAGAATCCACAGTGGATCGTATCCTTCAAGTCGCACGTTGCCTTCTACCACATCGTTTTAAACGAAGTTTTACCATAACATTCCTTTAGTTTGGAACCAGTATGTAATTAATTCCATTATGGAATTATGAATAGTCATTGGTTCGATCAATACCTAGTAATCTATACTTTATTTTTTTTCCTTCTATATGAAATAGAGTTTCTGAAGAAGTCTAAGCATTAACCCCAGAAACATATATTTATAAATATTAAAATATATAAATTTATATAAATCTATAATATTTTAAGATATTATAAATACTAATTATAAATAAAAATAACACGAATAAAATTCAAACAAATAAATAAGTTCTCTTTGAATCTGGATCTTCAAGTAACCTGATAGGATAAATTCACCAATTTCACACTTCTTCGAGTACTAAGAACTCCTAAGAAATCATCAATTTAATCTAATTGATTGAAAATTTTCTGACCTCCATATCATTATTTGAATAAGATTTTATAGTTTATAGTTTATAGTAAGACCACATTGCATTTTATCATCATACGAGAAAGATAAATCCAGATTTGTATTAAATCATCAATGATTAAAAAAATCCAATTGATTTTTTTAATGAAATAGTGGATAAAGAATGATGTAAAAGAAGATTTAGGTTGCTATATATATCTTTTTTTTTTTCAATTTTATAGCTTCAAAAGAGTAACCTTTATTCTGATATAATATATATATATATTATATATATCAAATATTCTATGATTCATATGGGTTAAGTATATGATATTATTATACTGTTTTGGATATGTGGACGGATATGCTCTGGGACGGAAGGATTCGAACCTCCGAATAACGGGACCAAAACCCGTTGCCTTACCACTTGGCCACGCCCCATTTACATTTATACTTGACACTAATAAACACTAATATTGTTATTGGTTGTTCGTCAACTTCAGTCTAAACATCTTAAATATCTATAAAATAAATTAGATTCTTGATAGAATTGTGCTATGTGTAGATATAGAATTAAACTGATGAATTTATTGATCATTACATCTAATTCAATTAAGATATTGTATGAAAGTATGATTTATTCTATTCACTTTTGATTTGAGAGTTGAAGTTGAAGGAGTTTTGATTGGACGAGTTCAAATCAAAGAAGTTCTTTTGGTCTATCTAATTTATTTTTATTAATTTTCCCTTCTATCAATAACTCAACTTATTAATAACTCAATCAAAATAAATACAATTATCCTCAAGAACAAAATGGTTTTTATGCTTAATATATTTAGTTTGATCTGTATCTGTCTTAATTCTGTCCTTTATTCAAGTAGTTTTTTCGTCGCCAAATTGCCTGAGGCCTATGCTTTTTTCAATCCAATCGTAGATGTTATGCCAGTAATACCTGTGCTATTTCTTCTCTTAGCTTTTGTTTGGCAAGCTGCTGTAAGTTTTCGATGAGATTTTTAATACTGTCCTAGACAAATTGCTGATTTATTCGAAAAAAAAAAATTTACCAATTGATAAGATCAGATAAGTCTTAAAGTATCTATGAAACCTCGAGTCAAATATTGAAATTCTGGTATAACCATAATAAATCGGGATCACCACGTTTCACTTCCTTATTCTGACTTTTTCCATTGCAAAACGTCTTGGAGTCTTACACAATTTGTGGGTATGAAAGAATATTTTTGGTAATGAAAAAATACACTTTATTTATATGAAAAAAAAAATATTATAAATGAATCTTTTGAAAATTCTTTTCTATTTCTCATCTCAAATCAAAAGAACTTTAGTTTATTTATTGGTGTCAAAATAAAAATAGAAACATACATACTAGGATATGCGGTATAAAATACAAATATACAAATAGAGAATCTATTCTCTTTTTTCCTAAAAAAATAATTCTTGGAGATTGTGTAATGCTTACTCTAAAACTATTTGTTTACACGATAGTAATATTCTTTGTCTCTCTATTCATCTTCGGATTTCTATCTAATGATCCGGGACGTAATCCTGGACGTGAAGAATAAAAATAAATAAGGTTTTTTTTTTACTCGATTTTGAAATGTTCTGAAATGTTCTTAATAGGATTTTAGCTACTTCACATTTTTAACTATATAATTTTAACTATTATAAATATAAAATAACTAAAAAAACTTAAATAAAGAACTAACTCACGAAAAATTTGAAAGGAAACAAGAAGTTATCGACGAAAACGGAAAGAGAGGGATTCGAACCCTCGGTACGAAAAACTCGTACAACGGATTAGCAATCCGACGCTTTAGTCCACTCAGCCATCTTTCCCCCAATTGAAAAAGGATAATTATCATGTTACATAAGCAAAATTAGGGCTTGAAAAAGGCCCCTTTCTTTTTCTTTAGTTTATTTATAGTTTTGTTTTTCAACTAATATAATATTTAAAACTAAATAATAATAAATAAAATACAAAGGATCCCTCTTTGATTTTGTCCAAAGAAACCTTTTCTTTACACGGCTTGGCCTGGTCAGTACCTAGCTGGGCCGGGCCTCTTTTGTTCCAAGGAATCAAATTAAAATGATTTATTTAATTTTAATTTGAAAGCACAAATTCTTATTATTGATATTGAAATAATCATAATAAGGACTATTTCGGTTCCTTTGCTATTTTGATATATAATCAAAATGTCAGTTCCTATCTTAATTTCTTAGCTTTATCTTTTATTTACTTTTTTTTCAGTAAAAAATCAGTTTTAAAGTAAACAAATGTAAATAAAAAAAATAAGATAAGAAAACAAATGAACTATGAATTTTTGAACAATGCATTTTTATGTTACGGCTTAAATAGTTTTGTCAACCCATATCCGTCAAAAAACTCCAGCAAAAGACTTGGTATTTAGTTATTTAAATGAGTTCTCTTTTCCTAATCTCTTAAGTCCTCGGGTTAACGCTCTAATTTGCATGATTCTTTTTTGATCCTATACTTTTGATTACGACCAAGTTTCTTGTTCGACAAAAAGTCGATTTATATACAATAATCGGATTGTAGCGGGTATAGTTTAGTGGTAAAAGTGTGATTCGTTCTGTTAATCCCTTAACTGTTAAGGGGTCCCTCGGTTTGATTAATAACCCATTCCGATCAAAACAAAAACTTTATCTCGTAAAAAGGATTTAAGCCTTTACCTTTCAATGAAAAATTCGAGGAAGAATATACATTCTCGTGATTTGTATCCAAGAGTCAATTATAAATTGAAAAATTGGATATTGGATTATGAAATTACGAAACATAATTTTTTTTAATTGGATCAATACTTCCAATTGAATGAGTATGAGTAAGGAATCCATGGATAAAGAAAGAAAGTTTATTTATAATCGTAACTAAATCTTCAATTTGAATTTCTTGTATAGGGAAAATTGAAGCAAAATA